GGTACAGCTAATCCGTGAACAGCCAACCATCGCACTGTAAAAATGGGATAGGTTCTATCTATGGTCATTGGGGCCTCCTAAAAAGATCTACTAAATTCATCGAGTTGTTCCAAAGGATCAAAACGGCCAGTTATTAATGGAATTCCTTGTCGACTCTCTGTAAAATACTCGTTTGGACGAGGGCTTCCAAATACATCGTAAGCTAAACCCGTGCTGACGAATAACCAACCCGCAATGAAAAGGGAAGGTATAGTAATGCTATGAATGACCCAGTATCGAATACTGGTAATAATATCAGCAAAAGAACGTTCTCCTGTGCTTCCAGACATGCCGAGCTCCACGTATTCTTGTACAGTCAAAAAGGGGATCGATTCCGTAAAAGATGAGATCAGTAAATGGGAATTCACTGAAATTGAATCTTTGTGAGATCGTCAATAGGGTACCAAGGGTGTCTTTAGAGTATACCGAATCAGTATAGCTATCCTTCTTCTGACACAGCAACGCAATTTCACAATTAGTATCTAAATGGAGTGCTAGAGACTTTCTTTTTTCTTTTATTGTTGCCTGTCGATGTAGTATTCTATACTATTCAATAAAAAAATTTTCAAATTCCTGTAGTAGTATAAGGGTTCTCTCCATTATCGGCTTCGGATTAGAAACTGAAGATCAGATAAAATGTGAATACAACGGGTTGCTTTCAAATAATTCGCGAGTGGGATTATCATATTCCATTCTCCTACACCTACAATTAAATTAGATCCAAAATATAAAAATATTCTTTCTTTTTGTGTTTGTAGAAGATGTTTTTTGTTGGAACCCCCCCCCCCCTTTTTTTTTTCATTTTTAAGGAATTGGTTAGTTGTCCAGTAAGAAGTAAGACTAGCCGATAGTCTTCGACGAAAGAAAGAGAACAAAGAAGAAAATAATCAATATTCGCGATGCACGCATTGTTGTATTAGAACCAAAAGGCCGTTCTTGATCGAATTATAATTATAAAAGGGCGGGGGGCTCTCTAATTTAAGATATGTAAAGAAAAAATGTATAAGTTTCGCACGATTAGATCATGCGAAACTCTTTTTCTTCTCATTAGAGATATTATGAGAATAAACCTACTACTGAATCTAATGAGGTCAAATCAAATTAAAGTAAAAAAGAAAAGGGAAAGTAATAAAGTAAAGTTAAAGTAAAAAAAGGGAGATTCTAGTATAATATAAGGTCATTCTTTGTTCGAAAATACACAATGTATTCGATACAATAATAAAAAAATGATCAAAATCAAAATAGAAATGATTTTCCAATTTTAAAGCGATTCAATTTCATTTTTTGAATGAAGTTACACAACAGAGTTTTTTATTATTTCTAATTTTGATTATTAATTATAATATATAATATTAGTATAAGAATATTAGTTTTTAAGATGAATCTGTTGATTGGGAATTAGGGGATGCTCAGATATCACAGATGATGAATTGATTTCTTACCTATGTCACTCCCATTTTTTTTTTTTTTATTACTGTTTAGAAGGATTGATGAATCAAAAACTTTCAATTGAAAGAATAAGTGGAATTGGTCTTTTTGCTTATTCTTGTTTGTATCTTTCAAAAATTTGAATTTAGGGAAGTGCTTTCTAAACATATGTATAAAAAGACCATATTTCATTTAGCCTCTTTATGCTTACTATAACTAGTTATTTCGGTTTTCTACTAGCGGTTTTAACTATAACCTCAGCTCTATTTATCGGGTTGAACAAGATACGACTTATTTGAAATTAATTGAACAAACGATTCATAAAAAAACGAAATCTTTCTGTGTTATTCCATATATTCTATAGTTTCTTAAGTTTCTTACCGTGTCAATTTCCAATTTTTGGTCATTGAGATTCATGGGCAATATGAATTAATAGTTAAGAATAGATATTACCTCTCCTTTTCCTCTTTCAAACAAATTGAAATGATTGAAGTTTTTCTATTTGGAATTGTCTTAGGTCTAATTCCTATTACTTTGGCTGGATTATTTGTAACCGCATATTTACAATACAGACGCGGTGATCAGTTGGACCTTTAATTAGTTAATAGCTCTTTTTTTGATTGACCCCTACTTGCTTTATTAATTTTAATACAATACATAGGGCAGGGGTCAAATTGAAATTGCTGTTCAATTATTTCATTTCAGTGTAATTTTCGACCTAAGAATAACAAGAATGGGATCACGCTCTGTAGGATTTGAACCTACGACATCGGGTTTTGGAGACCCGCGTTCTACCGAACTGAACTAAGAGCGCTTTATTATCACACTAAATATTTTGTAAGTAACCCTAATATATTATATTTTTGCATGCGTATCCTATTCTATAGTAGAATAGAGTCAAATGAAAGATTGATCATGTTATGGATGCCCAATTTAATCGATTTCAATTGATCCCTCGTTACGATTCCTGCTCATAAGATAAGTAATAGAATAGGTAGGGATGACAGGATTTGAACCCGTGACATTTTGTACCCAAAACAAACGCGCTACCAAGCTGCGCTACATCCCTTTCAATTGGGTTACAGTGTCATTGTAGAGAATACCCGTATTGTTTTCCACATCTTTATTTACTCCATTTCTATACAAAAATTATCTTGTCATTTCTTCTTTTTGATCTCATATCATAGAACATATAATTAATTATTAATTAATTATAATAAACTACTTATATGCGTTACGTATAATGAAACCCGCTGTAAAAAAAATGAATATTTTGGGGAAATGCTGGTACAGAAAAGGGCACGTTTTTTTTAAGAAAAGGAATATTCTACTGAATCGTTGTACATTTCAATTTGAATTAGGGATTCCGCGGACAAATACAAGCGATCATTAACTCCATATATGTCTGATCATATATGTATTACAAATTCCAATAAAGAAGGAGGATTTCAAATAAAATGCGAGATCTAAAAACATATCTCTCCGTGGCGCCGGTAGTAAGTACTATATGGTTCGGGTTTTTAGCAGGTCTATTGATAGAGATCAATCGTTTATTTCCGGATGCGCTGATATTCCCCTTTTTTTCATTCTAGTTAGTAACATGGGAAGTGGTGAAGAAGATTAGGGATTTAATAAAATCTCTGTGACTAATCCCTCCCCTTCCCATCTTTTCATTTTAGAATTTTTAAAATTCGAATAAGTTCGAAAAGAGAAAGAATAAAAGTGGATTCAAATTCAGTGAAACTCGGAACTCGGGCCTGAGGCCCGGGGCTCGAATTAAAATAAAATTTTTAATTTTAATTATTTAAATTAAAATAATTAAAAAGAGAATGAGAACGGAAATGGGAATTGATGGATAGGTCAACAATATCATACAAAATACTTAAATGAAAGACGAAACGCTATATTGGGATTAGAAATGTAGTTAGAAATCATTGTATTACTTATTATTACTATCTTGATTGCAACGAAATTTTTCATAATTTTATTTCGAGTTAGCAACTTCTATTTTTTTTTTTCGTTCCTTTTTTCTCTTTGGATCGCAAAATAGAATAGTTGAGTGAATCAAAAATACAAAGGGGGTTCATGGCCAAGGGGAAAGATGTTCGAGTAACAGTTATTTTGGAATGTACCAATTGTGCTGTTCGAAATGATGCTAATAAGGAATCAAAGAGGGTTGGTATTTCCAGATATATTACTCAAAAGAATCGACACAATACGCCTAGTCGATTGGAATTGAGAAAATTCTGTCCCTTTTGTTACAAATATACAATTCATGGGGAGATAAAGAAATAGATGGAACCGATTACACGTATGTATTGTATGTCATCCTTCCAAGGAAGATGAAAAATGTCATATACCATATATTATATATAACATATATTTAAAGATAAACAAACCAAAAAGAAATCCCCGACAAAATTAGGATTTTCGGGATAAGGAATAAACAAATCATGGATAAATCCAAGCGACTCTATTTTAAATCCAAGCGATCTTTTCGTAGGCGTTTGCCCCCGATTGGGTCGGGGGATCGAATTGATTATAGAAACATGAGTTTAATTAGTCGATTTATTAGTGAACAAGGAAAGATATTATCTAGACGGGTGAATAGATTAAACTTAAAACAACAACGATTAATTACTATTGCTATCAAGCAAGCTCGTATTTTATCTTTGTTACCCTTTCTTAGTAATGAGAAACAATTTGAAAGAGGTGAGTCGGCTGCTAGAACTGCGGGTCTTAGAATCAAAAAGGGGGATAGGCTTACTCTTCACTTGAATCAAAATTCCAATACGAACTCAAAGGCGGATTGATGTTTTGTTCGAAAAATTCGCGAATTAAGATGTGAGTGTCGTGTCATAAGAAAAAAAGGATCGGGGAAAAAGAATAAATCTTTTTTTATTGAACGTCTTGTTTGTTCATTTTGACGACTTTATCATATTATTTGATTATATTTTATCATACTAATTTCTATTCTACCTTCCCGGAGTTAATTTTACAGCGCACTCCGTTAAAATTTAAAACATTCCTATGGAGTCCTTCCAATCTACTTATTTTATAATCTCAGTGGAAATCATAGAAAGACAATTTCTATTTAATATAGCTATTTGCGCAAGTATTTTACGATTAAGAAGCAACTGCTTCTTGTACAGATTGTGTATGAAAATATTATAACTATAGTATACTAAATTCCCTCGAATTGCTGCATTTATCCGAGTGATCCACAAACGGCGAAAATATCTCTTTTGCCTACCTCTATCCCGATAAGCCGAAAACAAAGCTCTTATTTTCTGTTGAGTAATAGTTCGAGTAAGTCTTGAATGAGCCCCTCGAAAGCTTGATGCAAATAAACGAATTTTTGTTCTACGTCTCCGAGCTATACATCCCCGTTTAATTCTGGTCATTGAATAAATGAAACTTTGATAAATAACTAATTGATAATTGATTTCTTTTCTTTCAGTTATTCCCTTCCCCTTTTCTAGTTTGTTAATAACAAAACGGATCCTTCCAATGTATAAAATAAAAACTCCAACGGCTTTTGCTACTATAACCTTCCCGCCCACGATTTTTTATTTTTTTTTATAGGCATTTTACCTCGAAATAAGAAATAATATTGATATTGATACTAGATATTAAAAAAAGCATATTAATATTAAATAAAAACAAAAAGTAGTAAATATAAAATAGAAATGAATAAAAAAAAATAGTGGGTTCCATCGTTTCTATGGTTACTTCTTAAACGGCGAGATCCCTTCTATACACCGGAGCCCTTTCTTTTCTTTCATTTAATCAATGCTATTGTTAACTTGTACAGTTCACACTTTTTGGCTCTACCCATGAATTATTCAGTAATCCGTCTTTCACAACGAGATCCACTTATACAGTAACGGTATTTAATTATGAAGATTAACTGTGTAGCTGACCCTCTTAGTCCGTTGTTGAAAGAGTAAGGGCGTAATCTTTCTTGCCTTTAAATGGGATTCCCCCCGCTTAATGGATAAACATTTGCTACCAATGGGAAATTCTTTCTCATCTTAAATTGAAAATGGAGACGATTGGATTTACACCACTAGAAACCATAAATTTTGATACACAATAGAAGGGTATGATAGATACTTTTTAGATAGTGAATGGAGTTCTTCCGTTTTATTTTATCTTATTTACTGTTACTGATCACTGATACTGGAAAAATGGGTTCTTTTCTTTTGCCCCAGTCCATGCTCTGAACGAGTCACACATACACCCTAGTACATGTTCCTCGTCGCTGAGGGCATCCCCCAAGGGCGGGGGATTTCGTAACATTTCTGATTGGCTGTCTCGTCTTTCTAATAAGTTGTTTAATAGTTGGCATGTTGACTCGTATACATAATGAGCTGGTTTAGATCGATCCTAACCGGCCGATTAGGAATTACTTCTATAGTAATAAATTAATTAATAGAATACTCTATCAAACCCAGTAAGAAGATAAAATTTCAAATGGCGTATTTGTATTTGCGCGAAATCCCTGTTATTTTTTATTCTACCCCTACATGATCAACAATTCCATGAGCTTGGGCTTCTGTTGCTGACATAAAAACATCTCTTTCCATGTCTTCGGATACAACCCATAGAGGTGTGCCTGTTCTTTGTACATAAACCCTTGTAATGGTTTCGCGCAGCTTCATCATTTCTTCCGCTTCCAGGATAAATTCTCCTGCGGGTGCCTCATAAAAAGAACTAGCAGGTTGATGGATCATTACCCTGATTATATAACCTAATAATGGTTCTTCTATCTCGAAGAGAAATCAAAGAGAATAAATTAAATAACGAGTAATGATATGAAAACCAAAAGATAGAATTGAACAACCGTACAGGCATCTTTTGCGCATTGCATACGGCTATACAATGGAATTTACTTTATAACCTCCATTCCATTGAAGAAGTATAAAATAAAATTCAAATATTCAAATATAGGGCCTATCAGACCCCGATCGGTAAATAATCCAATAACCATCCTTCATTTTATTTTGGAGTAGTTAAAACATACTATGATGGTTCCGTTGCTTTATATATTTATTTAGTCTGTTATTAAGCAATCCCAAAGTTTCTTTTTTTTGTATTCTTTCCTAAGATAAATATTGTTATTATCCCTCTGGTGTGAAAACAAAAAAGTTTGTGACGCTGCAATAGGCTTCCGATAAATCAGATAAAATCGGAAATGCCCTTTATCTCATACTATTCGTTCGATATATAATCTAATGATTGATTTTTGAAAAAAAAAAACAAAATAAAAAAAAAAGGTTTCTCATATCGAATTCAAAATGCCATGCTATTATTACTTAATAGTCATATTTCATATGGCGAAGGCATAGTCTTCTTTTTTCTCTCAAATACAAAACTCATTGGCGCCGAGCATGAGGGAATGCTAGACGTTTGGTAATCTCTCCTCCGACCAGAAGAAAAGATCCTATTGAAGCGGCCAATCCCATGCATATTGTCTGTACATCTGGTTGTACAAATTGCATAGTATCATAAATAGCTACTCCGGGTATTACCCACCCCCCGGGAGAGTTTATAAACAAATACAGATCTTTGCTATCATCCTCTAGACTGAGATAGACCATAAGACCAATAATTTGATTCGAGAGATCGCTATCAACCTCTTGGCCTAAAAAAAGTAATCTTGCTCGATAAAGTCGGTTGATTAGGATATAATTGTATCCTTAGGAACCGTACGCGCACCTTTTGATGCATACGGTTTACCAAAAATCGCGCAAAAAAAAAAGAATCAATGTGTAGATTGCAGCCCTCATTCTTTTTTATTTTCATAGGGGGCTCTTTCTAACTTCTAACAAAGGGCTTTTTTTCTTCCATTTTTCAAGAAGGATTTGTTTTGGCCTGTTTACTTTACCTATATATAAATAAAATATATATATAAATAATTTACTAAACTTATCGAATGAACTTCTCATTGATGTATTGTTTCATCGAGATCGAATCCAAATAACGATGCCATTTTCTTGTTCCTGAATGGGCTTTTTCAATTTTTTTAGGTTTATGCTCTACTCCGAGTAAAGATAGGCCCGATTTTTATTTGCACATATAGGGCAAATGTCCCAATACCACGTCTTTTTGCTATGGCTTTTTTTATTTTTCAATTTCATTTATTTCATGTCTTCCACTAAATATTCAATGTATTCATTATATTAAATGTATTCATTATATTACTCGATTGATTAAACAGTTTGAGATCGCTCCTGTTTATAAATAGAATATTATAAAAGTAGTAATCTTAGATATATTACCAATTGGGTTTTTTCTAAACGGAGCCTGGATACTTCATTTTTTTGGTCCAGTCGAGCCAACCATAAATTATTCTAATTGATAATATTAATCTGATACCCCTACAAAAAATAAATAGGATTAAATTGTATTTCACGCTCCAAACTTTTGATAATTCAATCAATCTTTTTTGGGCGAAAGAGGGGATATCTCGATCAGGGGAGAGAATGGGGAAATTCCATGTGACCCAATATATCTGACAAGTCGCACTATATGTCAACCCACGATGCATCTTCCTCTCCAGGACTTCGAAAAGGTACTTTTGGAACACCAATAGGCATAAAATGAAAGAAAAAAAATTAAGTACTATATCTTACTTTGATGTGGAAGCGTAACAACGGGTTTATTGTCTTAATAAGATTAGCCTTTATCATAGTTTATCCATAAATTGAATAAGTTCATAACAATAACATAAAAAAAGAAAACCGAATGATTATGACTAAAGGAAAATTTTTACGAAACGAATGGGTCTTTGGAATGATATGAACAAATGGGTATGTCTTCACTCAGAGAAAATGAAAGTGGGATCAATCCCCTCTACCATTGCGTATTGGTACTTATCGGGTATAGAATAGATCTGCTTATTTTTGTTCCTACAAATGGAATTCATCTATTACTATTATTATTACTAAAAGAATAGAACAAATATTAATTCTTTCCTCGAGAAAATCTACCGAAAGAGTGGGTCCAGAGCATAGTTTTTTTACTTTTTACAATGCAATAAAGTTACATAGTGTCTATTATTCGTTGATTAAAGGGGTATTTCCATGGGTTTGCCTTGGTATCGTGTTCATACCGTCGTATTGAATGATCCGGGTCGTTTGATTTCTGTTCATATAATGCATACAGCTCTAGTTGCTGGTTGGGCCGGTTCGATGGCTCTATACGAACTAGCGGTTTTTGATCCCTCTGACCCCGTTCTTGATCCAATGTGGAGACAGGGTATGTTTGTTATACCCTTCATGACTCGTTTAGGAATAACCAATTCATGGGGCGGTTGGAGTATCACAGGAGGTACTATAACGAATCCGGGTATTTGGAGTTACGAAGGTGTGGCCGGGGCACATATTGTGTTTTCTGGCTTATGCTTTTTGGCAGCTATTTGGCATTGGGTGTACTGGGATCTAGAAATATTTTCTGATGAACGTACAGGAAAACCTTCTTTAGATTTACCTAAGATTTTTGGAATTCATTTATTTCTTTCAGGGTTGGCTTGTTTTGGGTTTGGCGCATTTCATGTAACGGGGTTGTATGGTCCTGGAATATGGGTGTCCGATCCTTATGGACTAACCGGAAGGGTACAATCTGTAAATCCAGCGTGGGGTGTGGAAGGTTTTGATCCTTTTGTTCCGGGAGGAATAGCCTCTCATCATATTGCAGCAGGGACATTGGGCATATTAGCCGGCCTATTCCATCTTAGTGTCCGTCCGCCCCAACGTCTATACAAAGGATTACGCATGGGAAATATTGAAACCGTCCTTTCCAGCAGTATCGCTGCTGTCTTTTTTGCCGCTTTTGTTGTTGCTGGAACTATGTGGTATGGTTCAGCAACTACCCCGATTGAATTATTTGGTCCCACTCGTTATCAATGGGATCAGGGATACTTCCAGCAAGAAATATATCGAAGAGTTAGCGCTGGGATAGCCGAAAATCAAAGTTTATCAGAGGCTTGGTCTAAAATTCCTGAAAAATTGGCTTTTTATGATTACATCGGTAATAATCCGGCAAAGGGGGGATTATTCAGAGCGGGCTCAATGGACAATGGGGATGGAATAGCTGTTGGGTGGTTAGGACACCCTATCTTTAGAGATAAGGAAGGGCGTGAACTTTTTGTACGTCGTATGCCCACTTTTTTTGAAACATTTCCGGTTGTTTTGGTAGACGGAGACGGTATTGTTAGAGCCGATGTTCCGTTTCGAAGGGCAGAGTCGAAGTATAGTGTCGAACAAGTAGGTGTAACTGTGGAGTTCTATGGTGGCGAACTGAATGGAGTCAGTTATAGTGATCCCGCTACTGTGAAAAAATATGCTCGACGCGCTCAATTGGGCGAAATTTTTGAATTAGATCGTGCTACTTTGAAATCCGATGGTGTTTTTCGTAGCAGTCCAAGGGGTTGGTTTACTTTTGGCCATGCTTCATTTGCTCTGCTCTTCTTCTTCGGACATATTTGGCATGGCGCTAGAACCTTGTTCCGAGATGTTTTTGCCGGTAT